AGATGTCCCATTTGAGAGAGTTGAAGGATTGGATTTAAGAATCTTATGGTCCTGAAGTAAGAACCAGATGCCAGATATAGTTCCGTTAATAGAAACCCCCACGTTGAAATGGGCCCGGAGCGAGAAGAGGTATACGTTCAAGCAAGGATTGCTGATTTCTCGAGGCCAGGTGATTAAGCTCTTTCGGATAGTTGAGGTCCATAAGAGATTGCTCTGGAACTAAAGTAAATGCACGATTAAGCACTATCATGTCTTATGTAATATATATAAACTACTGTACATGCTTAATATTCATGGGGACTAGCAGTTAATCTATGGTATACATGGTATGTCTTATGTATGTATGTGGGCGTGTTATACTGCCGGGGCGAGTTGGTGGTTAGTAGGGTAATTTTACATTATGTGTTTTGAATTGTGTTACTAGGGGATTTTTACTTGATTTTTTTGTGGGAAGTAAGGACATACTGGGCAAGCACAGTATGGGTATATGCAATATATGAATTGTGAAAGTCATGGGGTTGCTTTCTGGTATTGGCAAGGAATAGTTTAAGAAAGAATTTCAGCTTTGGGTGCTGATAGTGGGGCTGTTGCTTCTTCCTTGAAGTCTTAGGGAGGGCATATGTTCTCCTTTTTTGGTTTACAAGACCAAAGTATTTTATATACTACAAAGACTCTTCATTTAAGTAGACGGTTTTCGATAACACCTGAGATGGGTATTAGGATCAGGAGGGTTGAGAAGTATAGGATGGAGGCCAGTTGACCGATGGTAATAAAGGGGTGTTCTACGGGTTGGCCACCGATTCATGTTAGGGTTAGGAGGTCTGCTACTAGGAGTCAAAATAGACACTGGCTTAGTGGTCGAAATATTATTCCTCGCTGTTTGGAGGTGTGGAGGATTGGAATAATTGCTAGAACTAGAATGGAGAGTACTAGGGCTAGTACTCCTCCTAGTTTATTGGGGATGGATCGGAGAATTGCGTATGCGAATAAGAAATATCATTCAGGTTTAATATGGGGAGGGGTATTTAAAGGGTTGGCTGGAATATAGTTGTCTGGGTCTCCTAGCAGGTCTGGTGAAAATAGAACAAGTAGTATGAGTGTTAAAATTAGTATTAGAAGGCCTAGGATGTCTTTGATTGTATAATATGGGTGGAATGGGATTTTGTCCGAGTCGGATGTAATTCCTGAGGGATTATTAGATCCTGTTTCGTGAAGGAATAAGAGGTGTACTGCTGCTAAGGCTGAGATAATGAATGGGAGAATAAAGTGGAAGGCGAAGAATCGTGTTAGGGTGGCTTTGTCTACTGAGAAGCCTCCTCAAATTCATTCTACTAGTTCAGTCCCGATGTATGGAATTGCTGACAGGAGATTGGTGATTACGGTTGCTCCTCAGAAGGATATTTGGCCTCATGGTAGGACATATCCTATAAAAGCCGTAGCTATGACTGCAAATAGTAGTATGATTCCGATATTTCATGTCTCTGAGAAGGTGTAGGAGCCATAATATATTCCTCGTCCTACGTGTATGTACAGGCAGATAAAGAATATGGAGGCTCCGTTGGCGTGCATATATCGGATGATTCAGCCATAATTAACGTCGCGACAAATGTGAGTAACTGACGAAAAGGCGGTCATTGTGTCTGATGTGTAGTGCATGGCTAGAAAGAGGCCGGTGAGGATTTGTAGGATTAGGCAGATTCCTAGGAGGGAGCCAAAGTTTCATCATGCTGAGATGTTGGATGGGGCGGGTAAATCGATGAATGAGTGGTTAATAATTTTGATGAGAGGGTGTGATTTTCGAATGTTGGTCATTAGGTTCTTGTAGTTGAAATACAACGATGGTTTTTCATATCATTGGTCATGGTTAAATTCCATGTGAGAATAATGATAACATACATTGTATTTATTTTAAGTACAGTTTTTGTAGTGAGCTTTGTAAGTTTTTCTTCAAAGCCTTCTCCAATTTATGGTGGGTTTGGTTTAATTGTGGCTGGTGGTATTGGTTGTGGTATTGTATTGAATTTTGGGGGATCGTTTTTGGGTTTAATGGTTTTCTTAATTTATTTAGGGGGCATGCTTGTAGTATTTGGATATACTACGGCCATGGCTACTGAGCCTTATCCTGAGGCGTGGACGTCTAATAAGGCTGTACTAGGAATGTTTATTACAGGGGTGTTAGCAGAGTTATTGACTGCTTGCTACATTTTAAAAGAAGATGAGGTAGAAGTTGTATTTAAGTTTAATGGTGCGGGTGATTGGGTGATTTATGACACAGGTGATTCGGGATTTTTTAGTGAAGAGGCCATGGGAATTGCAGCGCTATATAGTTATGGAACTTGATTAGTGGTTGTCACTGGCTGGTCTTTGTTTATTGGCGTATTGGTGATTATGGAAGTTACTCGTGGGAATTAAGTAGGAGTAGGCTAAGGGCTAGGGTGATTATGAAAGATAAAAAGTAGAGTTTGACTAGCCCTTTCTGATTAGATACGGTAGTTGACATTTTTATTTGGAAGAAGGAGATGGATTTTGGTAATACATTTTCTAGTCAGATTATGTCTAATAGTATCGATGCGGACTTTTGGCTCATAGTTAGGCTCATTTTTGATGGGAGACGGTGTATTACAATTGGAAAATACCCTAAAAGGTTGGAAAACTTAAAGAGGTTTGAGGGGTACATAAATTTTAAGTTTTTAGCCGCGAGGTTAAGTTCTAATGCTAGGATGAAGCCTGCGATAGTCACGGCAAGGGCAGTTAGTTTTAGATAGTGGGGTATAGTCATTTGTGGGACAGTTGTTGGGGGAATATTATAAGAAATTAGATATCCTGCAAAGATGCTTCCAATTAAGAGACGTTTAATGGAATTGATGAGGTGGGTATTATTTTCATTGATTAGGTTCAAGGTGTTGAATCGTGGTTGTCCTAGTAGTACAAAGAATATAATTCGGGTACTGTAGGCAGCTGTAAGGGATGTGGCAATGAGAGTAATTAGTAGGGCTCAGGCGTTGGTATACGACGTATTGGCTGTCTCGATGATCAGGTCCTTAGAGTAAAAACCTGTTAGGAAAGGTATGCCTGTTAATGCGAGGCTTCCGATAATTAGGGAGGTGGTGGTAAAGGGTATTGGTTTATATAATCCGCCTATTTTTCGAATGTCTTGTTCGTCATTTAGGCTATGAATAATTGATCCTGAACACATGAATAGCATGGCCTTGAAGAATGCGTGTGTGCAAATGTGTAGGAATGCAAGGTAAGGTTGGTTAATCCCAATGGTTACAATTATTAGGCCTAGTTGGCTTGAGGTTGAAAAGGCAACAATTTTTTTAATATCATTTTGTGTGAGTGCACAAATAGCTGTGAATAGGGTTGTAATAGCCCCTAAGCACAGGGTGAGAGTTTGTATGGTTTTGTTTTGTTCTATAAGCGGGTGAAAGCGGATGAGTAAGAAGACCCCTGCTACAACTATTGTACTTGAGTGGAGTAGGGCGGAGACGGGAGTTGGACCTTCTATGGCTGATGGTAGTCATGGATGTAGGCCGAATTGGGCGGATTTGCCTGTGGCTGCTAATAGAAGTCCTAGTAATGGAATATTTAAGTTCTCATGTTGGGTAATAAAAATTTGTTGGAAGTCTCATGCGTTTGAATTGGTGAGAAATCATGCTATAGCTATGATAAAGCCTACGTCTCCAATGCGGTTGTAGAGAATTGCTTGTAGAGCGGCAGTGTTTGCGTCTGCTCGGCCATATCATCACCCGATGAGTAGGAAAGATATAATTCCAACCCCTTCTCAGCCGATGAATAGTTGAAATAGGTTATTGGCAGTAACTAGAATTATTATAGTGATTAGGAATATGAGGAGATATTTAAAAAATCGATTGATGTATGGGTCTGAGTGCATATACCATATTGAGAATTCCATGATAGATCATGTGACGAAAAGTGCCACGGGAATGAAGATGGTTGAGAAATAGTCTATTTTAAAGCTTAATGATAGTTTAAGGGTTTGGATTGATAGTCAGTGTCAGTTTGAGATAACTGCTTCTTGTCCTGAGGAGATAAATATTATAGTTGGGATTATGCTGATGGTAAAGGCATAGGAGATTGTAGTTTTTACATAGTGAGGATATAGGTTATTTTTATATAGCTGGGTATTAGATATAATGATGGGCAGGAGTAGAATTAATATTGCAGTCAATATGAGCGGGGTAAATAGATTTATTACTTTTATTTGGAGTTGCACCAATTTTTTGGTTCCTAAGACCAATGGATTACTTCTATCCTATAAAAGTTGAAAAAGCCACGTTTTTATACGTGGAGGCATGAATTAGCAGTTCTTGCATTCTTTTTCGGTAAATAAGAAGATTTGCACTTCCATTATTAGATTCACAATCTAATGTTTTCGTTAAACTATATTTACAGTAAATGGGGCCTAGTACAATTTTAGGGTTAAGTGATAGAAGAAGAAGAGGAAGCAGGTGGAGGGTTATTAGAGCGTTTTCTCGGGTAAATGATGGGTTAATGTTTTTAATGTGGTGTGTGTATTTACCTCGCTGGGTTATAATAAGTATGTAGAGGGAATATAGGGCTGTAATGATGATGTTTGTACCTATTAGGATAATGGTTATGTTTGATCATGAGAAGGAGGCTATTACTACAAATAGTTCTCCGATTAGATTAATTGTGGGTGGTAGGGCTAGGTTTGCGAGACTAGCTAATAGTCATCAAGCAGCTATTAGGGGAAGAATAGTTTGTAGGCCCCGGGCTAGAATTATTGTTCGGCTATGTACTCGTTCATAGTTTGAGTTTGCAAGGCAGAATAGCATAGATGAAGTTAGCCCATGAGCAATTATTAGGGCCGTGGCTCCTATATAACTTCAGGGCGTTTGGATTAGTACTGCTACAATTACTAGGGCTATGTGACTTACAGATGAGTATGCGATTAAAGATTTTAGGTCTGTTTGGCGTAAGCAAATAGAGCTTGTTATAACCATTCCTCATAGGGATAGCATTATAAAGGGGTATGCTATTTGGTTCGTTGCGGGGTTGAGTAGAACTGTAATGCGCATTATTCCATATCCCCCCAGTTTTAGCAATACGGCGGCAAGTACTATTGAGCCAGCAATGGGAGCTTCAACATGTGCTTTTGGCAGTCATAGGTGGAGTCCGTATAGGGGTATTTTTACTATAAATGCTATCATACATGCTAGCCAGAGGAAAATATTAGATCAGGTAGTTGAGATAGGCTTGGCTCAGTATTGGATAATCAAGAAATTTAAAGTTCCTGTTGTGTTCTGGATGTATAGTAGTGCAACTAAAAGAGGTAGTGAGCCTACTAGAGTATAAAATAAAAAGTATAAGCCGGCGTTTAGTCGTTCCGTTTGGTTGCCCCATCGGGTAATGATAATTAAAGTGGGGATTAATGTGGCTTCAAATAAAATATAGAATATAATTAATTCTGTAGCGGTAAATGTTATAATCAGGAGAAGCTGTAGGAGAATAAGTATTGTGATATATAGTTTTTTTCGACTTAGGGTTTCTTTTGATAGGTGTGATTGACTGGCCATGAGTATTAGTGGTAGGAGCCATGTTGTTAATACTAGTAAGGGTGCAGAGAGCGAGTCTGAGAAAAATAATAGTGAAAAATTTAGACTATTGTCACCTGACTGGTTTAAATAGGAGAGACTAATAAGACTGATTAGCAGGCTGTAGGCTGTTGAGTTAATTCAGATTATATTAGGTTTTGATAATCATGTTATTGGTATAAGCATCGCAGTGGGGATAATAATTTTTAGCATTGTAGGAGGTTTAGGTTTTGTACATAGTCAGTGCCGTGTGTGTTTGATACTATTACTAGTAGAGACAAACCTAGTGCTGCTTCACAAGCTGCAAATACTAATAGAATGATGGGGGTTATGCTAGCTAGTGTGAAATGATTATTTAGGATAGCTACAGTTATTATAATGAATAGGGATAATATCATGCCTTCTAGACACAGGAGAGAAGATATTAGGTGGGACCGATATATTAATAGTCCTATGAGTGATATGATGAAAGCCAAGAAGATATTAATGTAGACTATGGACATTTGATAATTATAGGGTGAGCTATAATCTAATGAGTCGAAATCATTTGTTTTGGTTTAAACTAATTATCATATTCAGTTCATTCTAGTCCTTTTTGGGTTCATTCGTAGGCCAGGCTTACGGCTAGTAGTGAGATTAGTAGGAGGGCTATGGTCAGTATGGTTGGCAACTTGTCTGTTTGTGAGGCTCAGGGAAGGGGGAGTAGTAGTGCAATTTCTAGGTCGAATAGCAAAAATGTGATGGCCACTAAGAAGAATTTTATGGAGAAGGGTAAACGGGCAGACCCTATAGGATCAAATCCGCATTCATAGGGGCTTGCTTTTTCTGCATAGATGTTTAGTTGGGGTAATCAGAATGCAATGAGCACAAGCAGTGTAGACAAGAGTGTGTTGGTAAATAAGGCGAGTATTACGTTTATTATTCCTTTTCGGGTTGTACCGAAACTAGCTGATTGGAAGTCAACTGTACTTATTAATACTAAAGGAATAGGATCCTCATCAATAGATAGAAACGTATAGGAATAGTCAAACTACGTCTACGAAGTGTCAATATCAAGCAGCGGCTTCAAATCCGAAATGGTGATTTGATGTAAAGTGATATTTTAGTTGGCGTAGAAAGCATACAATTAAGAAAGTAGAGCCAATAATTACATGTAATCCATGGAATCCTGTAGCTATGAAGAAGGTAGATCCATATACTCCGTCCGAAATCGTAAATGATGTTTCATAATATTCGGAGGCTTGGAGGAGTGTGAAGTAAACTCCTAGGGAGATTGTAATAAATAATGCTTGGAGCATGTGTTTTCGATTTCCCTCCATTAAGCTGTGGTGAGCTCAGGTGATTGATACTCCGGAGGCTAGAAGTACGGAAGTATTAAGTAGTGGAACTTCCAAGGGATTCAGGGGAATAATGCCTGTTGGTGGTCAGCATCCCCCTAACTCGGGGGTTGGGGCTAGGCTTGAGTGGTAGAAGGCTCAGAAGAAGCCTGCGAAAAAGAATACTTCTGAGACGATAAAGAGGATTATTCCGTATCGAAGGCCTTTTTGAACAATAGGTGTGTGATGGCCTTGGAATGTGCTCTCTCGGATAATGTCTCGCCATCACTGATATATAGTTAATAGGTTAGTAGTTATTCCAAGAGTTAGCAGTAGTGTTGAGTTGTGGTGGAATCATATAGCCAGGCCTGAGGTTATTAAGAGGGCTGAAAGGGCCCCTGTAAGTGGCCATGGGCTAGGGTTAACTATGTGATATGCATGGGTTTGGTGGGTCATTAGGTATTGTCATGTAAATACAGGCTTACTAGTAGGGTAAAGACATAGGCTTGGATTAGGGCTACAGCAAATTCAAGAATTGTTAGTAGAATGAGGATAATAAAAGTAATTAGGGCAATGGAAGTGCTAATGTTTATTAGGGCTAGGGCGGCTCCTCCAATTAGATGTATTAATAAGTGACCTGCAGTGATGTTGGCTGTAAGCCGTACGGCTAGAGCTATAGGTTGGATAAAGAGACTGATAGTCTCAATGACTACAAGCATGGGGATCAGGAGTATAGGTGTTCCTTGTGGTAGAAAGTGGGCTAGAGATGCTTTAGTTTTGTGGCGAAATCCGGTAATTACAGTGCCGGCTCATAGCGGGATGGCTATTCCTAAGTTTATAGATAACTGGGTAGTTGGAGTAAATGAGTGGGGTAATAGACCTAATAAGTTTGTTGATCCAATAAATAGAATTAGGGATATTAGTATTAGGGCCCAGGTTTGCCCTTTATGATTGTGGATGGTCAGCATTTGTTTTGATGTTAGTTGTACTATTCACTGTTGTAATGATACTAGGCGGTTATTAATTAGTCGGTTGGGTGAAGGAAATAGAATACTTGGGAATATAATGATTAAAATTACAATAGGCAGTCCTATTATTGTTGGGGTAGTGAAAGAGGCGAATAGATTTTCGTTCATTTTTTTTCTCAGGGGTTAAGTTGTTTTAATGTGGCCATAGACTTAGGTTCTGGATTTGATGGATATGAGTATTTTGAGATTTTTAGTTGAAATATAATAAATAGTGTTATGATTATTGATATAATAGTAATAAATCAGGTGGATGTATCTAGCTGTGGCATGTCATTAAGGGGAGATTTAAACTCCCAGTCTTTAACTTAAAAGGTTAATGCTTATTTAGCTTCTTAATGAATTTATAGTATAGATGCAGACCATTTTTCAAAGTATGTTAGTGGGACTAATTCGAGAACAATGGGCATGAAGCTATGGTTTGAGCCACAGATTTCTGAGCATTGGCCATAATATAAACCAGGTCGTGTGCCTATCAGAGTTGTTTGGTTTAGTCGGCCTGGAATAGCATCAGTTTTTAGGCCTAGGGACGGGACGGCTCATGAGTGTAGCACGTCTTCTGATGAAATTAACATGCGAATAGTCATTTCTATTGGTAAAACTACTCGGTTATCGACTTCTAGTAATCGGAGTTCCCCAGGTTTTAGTTCTTGGGTGGGAATTATATAAGAGTCAAAATTCAAGTCTTCGTAATCAGTGTACTCATAACTTCAATATCATTGATGTCCTATAGTTTTTACTGTAAGGGAGGGGTTGTTAATTTCATCTATTATATAGAGAATTCGTAAGGAGGGCAGGGCAATAAGAATTAGGATGATAGCAGGTAAGATGGTTCAGATGGTTTCTACTTCTTGAGCATCTATTGTACTTGTGTGCGTGAGCTTGGTTGTTAGTATTAGTGAGATAATATAAAGGACCAAGGAGCTGATTAGGAATACAATTATTAATGTGTGGTCGTGGAAGTGTAAGAGCTCCTCTATAATGGGAGATGTAGCATCTTGAAAACCTAGTTGGAAGGGGTACGCCATGGAAGCATATAGGATTTGAGCCTATAATTTAACTTTGACAAAGTTATGTAATTGTTTTACTAATACTTCTTAATTGAGAAAGACATAATGGTTATGACATTGGCTTGAAACCAGTTAAAGAGGGTTCGATTCCTTCCTTTCTTATTTTAATAACACATAAGTTGGCTCTTCAAATGTGTGATACGGAGGAGGACATCCATGTAATCATTCAAGATTGGTTGTGGTTAGTTCTACTATGGCCACTTCTCGTTTGGATGCGAAAGCTTCTCACACTATGAAAATTATTAATATAACTGCCGTTAGTGAGATGAAAGAGCCCATTGAGGAAATTGTATTTCAAGTTGTATATGCATCTGGGTAGTCAGAATAACGTCGTGGCATTCCAGACAGACCTAGGAAGTGCTGAGGGAAAAACGTCATATTGACCCCCACAAACATAATCGTAAAGTGAATCTTTGCCCAAGTATTGTCAAGGGTGTATCCTGAGAATAGGGGGAATCAATGGACGAAGCCTCCTATAATGGCGAATACTGCTCCTATTGACAAGACATAGTGAAAGTGAGCCACTACGTAATATGTATCGTGAAGAACAATGTCTAATGAGGAATTTGCTAGTACAATTCCCGTTAGACCCCCTACGGTAAATAAGAAAATAAAGCCTAGGGCCCATAGTATAGCAGGGGACCATTTAATATTACCTCCGTGAAGAGTAGCCAGTCAACTAAATACTTTTACCCCAGTAGGAATGGCGATAATTATAGTGGCTGATGTAAAGTATGCTCGTGTGTCTACATCCATTCCCACAGTAAACATGTGATGGGCTCATACGATAAAGCCCAGAAAGCCAATTGATATCATGGCTCAAACTATTCCCATGTAGCCAAAGGGTTCTTTTTTACCTGAATAGTAGGTAACAATATGTGAGATTATCCCAAAACCGGGTAGAATTAAAATGTAAACTTCTGGATGACCAAAGAATCAGAATAAGTGTTGGTATAAGATAGGATCTCCTCCCCCAGCAGGGTCAAAAAATGTAGTGTTTAGATTTCGATCTGTTAGTAATATAGTAATTCCCGCTGCTAAAACTGGGAGCGATAGAAGTAGTAGGACAGCGGTAATTAAGACTGATCAGACAAACAGTGGTGTTTGATATTGAGACATGGCAGGAGGTTTTATGTTAATAATAGTAGTGATAAAATTAATAGCACCCAAGATTGAGGAGACACCTGCCAGGTGTAGTGAGAAAATGGTTAGGTCTACGGATGCTCCTGCATGAGCTAGGTTACCGGCTAGGGGTGGGTATACGGTCCACCCGGTTCCTGCTCCAGCTTCTACCATAGATGAGGCGAGTAGGAGTAAAAAGGATGGGGGAAGGAGTCAGAAGCTCATGTTGTTTATTCGAGGAAACGCTATGTCAGGGGCTCCAATTATTAGTGGGACTAATCAGTTTCCGAACCCTCCAATTATAATAGGCATCACTATAAAAAAGATCATTACAAAAGCATGAGCAGTGACGATCACATTATAAATCTGATCATCCCCTAGCAGTGTGCCAGGTTGGCCCAGTTCGGCCCGGATTAGAAGACTAAGGGCAGTCCCCACTATGCCAGCTCAGGCACCAAATAAAAGGTAGAGAGTGCCAATATCTTTGTGATTAGTTGAAAATAGTCAACGGTTTATGAACATAGGTAAAATGGCTGAGTAAGCATTAGACTGTAAATCTAAAGACAGAGGTTCAAGCCCTCTTTTTACCAAGTCCTGCGGTGAATGTCATGTTGAATTGCAAATTCAAAGAAGCAGCTTGGCGCTGCCGGGGCTTCTCCCGCCTTTTTTTTCTAGGCGGCGGGAGAAGTGGATTGAAGCCAGTTGATTAGGGTATTTAGCTGTTAACTAAAATTTCGTGGGGTTGGAGCCCACCAATCTAGTGAGGACTTAGCTTAATTAAAGTGTTTGATTTGCAATCAATTGATGTAAGATAGATTCTTGCAGTCCTTAGAGTGGTTTAAGATGTGCAGAAGTTAAGTCTGTGAGACTTGCTTAGAGCTTTGAAGGCTCTTGGTCTGGTTTAACCTAAACTTCTAATCCAGGATGGATAATATTGGTGTGAGTGGAAGTAGTATGGTTGATATTACGATTAGAGGGGGCAGGAAGGTTATTTTTTTTGTGCATTCAAATCGTCATTTTATTTTTATACTGTTGTTTGAGGGGAATATGGTTAGTGCGGTAGTATATGTTAGTCGTATGTAGAAGTATAGGTTGAGTAGTGCTGTTATGGCTAGTAATGTTGGTATTATGATTATTTCGTTTTTAGTCAGTTCTTGGATGATTATTCATTTTGGAATGAATCCAGAGAGTGGGGGAAGGCCTCCTAGGGATATTATTAATATTAGAATGAGTGAGGTGATTAGAGGGGTTTTATTTCATGTTTGGGACAGGGATGATGTTGTTGTGGTAGAGTTGTGTATGAATAGTATAAAGGTGGTTAGTGTTATGATAACATAAATGGTTAGGTTTAGGATTATTATTGTGGGGTTATATATTATGATGGCTGTTATTCAGCCTATATGGGCGATTGAGGAGTATGCTATGATTTTTCGTAGTTGTGTTTGGTTAAGGCCTCCTCAGCCTCCGATTATGACTGATAGAATGGATATTGTTAAGATTAGGTTAGGGTTAACAGTGGATGAGATTTGGTAGAGAATTGATAGTGGTGCGATTTTTTGTCATGTTAATAGAATTAAGCCTGATGATATAGAAATTCCTTGTGTGACTTCGGGCACTCAGAAGTGGAATGGGGCTAGTCCTAGTTTTATTGCTAGAGCGGCTGTTATTATGGTCGATGCTATTGGGTTAAGGTCTTTTAATATAATTCATTGCCCTGAGTGCAGTAGGTTGATGATAATTCCTATTATTAGGATTATGGAGGCGGTTGCTTGTGTTAAAAAGTATTTTGTAGCTGCTTCTATAGCTCGTGGGTTATATTTTTTTATGAGGATGGGGATAATGGCTAATAGGTTTATTTCAAAGCCAATTCAGACTATGAGTCAGTGGGAGGTTGTTACTACAATTATAGTTCCTGAGATAACGGTTAATATAATAATAATATAAATGGGGGGTTTGATTAGTATGGGAAGGATATAAACCAACATTTTCGGGGTATGGGCCCGATAGCTTATTTAGCTGACCTTACTTTAGAATATGGTGTAATAATGGTAGCACGAAGATTTTTGGATTCTTAAGATTAGGTTCGATTCCTATTATTCTAGAAATAAGAGGGTTTAAACCTCTATGTTTTACTCTATCAAAGTAACTCTTTTGTCAGACATATTTCTTATGTTTGAGGTGGGATGCTTGCTGTGATGATTGGTAGTGATACGTGCCATATGCATAAGGCTAGGGTGAGAGGTAGGAAGTTTTTTCATAGGAGGTGTATTAGCTGGTCATATCGGAATCGTGGGTAGGATGCTCGGATCCATAAGAAGGTGATTGTTAGAAGCAAAGTCTTTACTGTAAAGTTGATAGTATATAGTTCTGGTATGTAAGGGCTATGGAATGCTCCGAAGAATAGGATTGTTGTGAGAATATTTATTATGATAATGTTAGCATATTCTGCTAGGAAGAATAGGGCGAAGGGGCCTGCTGCGTATTCTACATTGAATCCGGAGACTAGCTCTGATTCTCCTTCTGTTAGGTCGAATGGGGCTCGATTGGTCTCTGCTAGGGTTGAGATAAATCATATTATGGCCAGAGGTCATGCAGGGATGATTAATCATATATATTCTTGAGTGGTGATTAGTATGGCTAGTGTGAAGGATCCATTTATTAGTAGTACTGATAAAAGAATGATGGCTAATGTGACTTCATATGAGATTGTTTGGGCGACGGCTCGCAGGGCTCCAATTAGGGCATATTTTGAATTTGAGGCCCATCCTGATCATAGGATGGAATAGACGGCTAGGCTTGATATGGCTAATATAAATAATACCCCTAGGTTTATGTTAATAAGTGGGTATGGTATAGGTAGTGGGATTCATATAGTTAGGGCTAGTGTGAGGGCTAGAATCGGTGCTATAATGAATATTAATATGGAGGATGTGAGGGGTCGAAGGGGCTCTTTGGTGAAGAGTTTTACAGCGTCTGCAATAGGTTGGAGTAAGCCGTATGGTCCTACGACATTTGGTCCTTTGCGGAGTTGTATGTAGCCTAACACTTTTCGTTCAACTAGGGTAAGGAAAGCTACAGCGAGGAGAATGGGGATAATTAGTGAGAGCACATTGACTATGAACATGTTGTTAAGGAGAGGAATTGAACCTCTGATAATAAAAGCTTAAGTTTTATGCAGTTACCGGGCTCTGCCACCCTAACAAACCCGAGCTCTCGGGTAATATAATTAGATAAACTGTCTAGATTAAGATTATATCATCTATTTGGTTAAAGGCGCTTTGGTGAAGTGGGCCTTACTTCTCTTGTCCTTTCGTACTGGGAGAAGTTATTAAATAGATAGAAACCGACCTGGATTACTCCGGTCTGAACTCAGATCACGTAGGACTTTAATCGTTGAACAAACGAACCTTTGATAGCTGCTGCACCATCGGGATGTCCTGATCCAACATCGAGGTCGTAAACCCTATTGTCGATATGGACTCTTAAATAGGATTGCGCTGTTATCCCTAGGGTAACTTGTTCCGTTGATCAAGGTTTTTGGATCAATAAGTGATGTAATACTTTCGACTGGTTAGTCTAGATTTAAATCACTCGGAGGTTGTTTTGTTCTCCGAGGTCACCCCAACCTAAATTGTCGGCCCACATAGAGATTTGTTGTTCCTGTCGGTTAATTAATAGGGTCTCTTTGGGTCGGTTAATTAAAGCTCCATAGGGTCTTCTCGTCTTATTATTATATTCCCGCCTCTTCACGGGAAGGTCAATTTCACGGATTGGAAGTAAGAGACAGTAAAGCCCTCGTGTGGCCGTTCATACAAGTCCCTATTTAGGGAACAAATGATTATGCTACCTTTGCACGGTCAGGATACCGCGGCCGTTTAACTAGCGTCACCGGGCAGGCAGTGCCTCTAATACTGGAAATGCTAGAGGTGATGTTTTTGGTAAACAGGCGGGGCTTGTGTTTGCCGAGTTCCTTTTACTTCTTTTAATCTTTCCCTAATTTGCATGCCTGTGTTGGGTTAACAATTAATTTGATATTTTGTTTATGGTTGGGTTATATATATCTTGTTGTTAACTATCAGTGGTTATCCGTTCTGATATAAGCTTATGCAGGGGAGAAGTATTTCTTGTTACTCATATTAGCATTATTGCTTCTATTATAAAATAGATTAGCCCAGTTTTAAATTAGGAGTTGGTTGCATTATTTTTGACATTAAGATGTTTTGATTGTTGAGCTTGAACGCTTTCTTAATTGATGGCTGCTTTTAAGCCAACTATGGTTTATGCTTATGCTTACTCTCTAATAAAGGCTGTATCCTAATTCTAAAAAGCTGTACCTTTTTAGATTATATTTTAAACTTACATTGGAATTTTAGGGTTTTTGAGGTAAGTTTAAAGTTGAACTAAGATTCTGTTCTGGGCAACCAGCTATCACCAGGCTCGTTAGGCTTTTCACCTCTACCCATAAATCTTCTCACTATTTTGCAACATAGACGAGTTCATCCTGTAATAGATTGTTCGTGGGTAGCTCGTCTGGTTTCGGGAGACCTAGCTAAAGTTCTCTTTGTTAGGTTGTTCTAGCTAACTCATTATGCAAAAGGTACAAGGGGTAATCTTTGCTGTGTAGTGCTTTTAATTTTGTCTTTCATCTTTCCCTTGCGGTACTTTCTCTATAGCTCCAAGTTAAATTTCTATCTCCTATACTTTTTAAAGCAACTGAATGTTTTGTTTTATTTTCTAGTATTAGTTGTGTTTATGGATGTTTGGGCTAGCTTTGGCTCAAGATGGTCAGTTTAATATGAAATCTTCTGGGTGTAAGCCAGATGCTTTGTTTAAGCTACATCTTGTTATCCAAGCACACTTTCCAGTATGCTTACCTTGTTACGACTTATCTCCTCTTGTGGGTGTAGTAATTTAAATAGGTTTTTTGGGAACTACCACTTGAGGAGGGTGACGGGCGGTGTGTGCGTGCTTCATGGCCCGATTCAATTGAGCTCTCTATTCTCAAATTTACTACTAAATCCTCCTTTAATACTTAGTTTCATAAGGATTTTCGTGGGTGTTCTAATTTTAGAAAATGTAGCCCATTACTTCCCATCTCATGAGCTACACCTTGACCTAACTTTTTTGTGTTAAGATACTTGTGCTTACTTTTCTTCCTTTTTAGGGTTTGCTGAAGATGGCGGTATATAGGCTGAATTAGCAAGAGATGGTGAGGTATATCGGGGTTTATCGATTATAGAACAGGCTCCTCTAGAGGGATGTAAAGCACCGCCAAGTCCTTTGAGTTTTAAGCTGTTGCTAGTAGTTCTCTGGCGGATAGTTTTGTTTAGGGCAACTATCTAAGTTTAGGGCTAAGCATAGTGGGGTATCTAATCCCAGTTTGGGTCTTAGCTATCGTGTAGTCGGAGGTATTAAAGTTACTTTCGTGCTGTATTTTTATGTTAACTGTAGCTTTCTACGGCCTAGTTAAGAATTAACTTTAGTATATTTTTCTCTGTAACACGCTTTACGCCGTGGGTCTATTAGTTTGGGTTAATCGTATGACCGCGGTGGCTGGCACGAAATTTACCAACCCTTGTTTAATATAGCTTAGTCGAACTTTCATTCATGGCTTAATTTTTATCACTGCTGTATCCCGTGGGGGTGTGGCTGAGCAAGGTGTTATGAGCTACTGTGGTTGTGTGCTTGATACCAGCTCCTTTAGGTCACTGGATGACTTAGAGGGCATTTTCACCGGGATGCGGAGGCTTGCATGTGTAATCTTATTAATAACTAATGGAAAGGCCAGGACCAAACCTTTATGTTTATGGAGTCTGGCGACTCATCTAGGCATTTTCAGTGCCTTGCTTTGTATGTTTAAGCTACATTAACTGGGACATGGGGTTAATTTGGATATGTAAGGTGTTGTTCAATAGGGACGAATTAGAGGCCAGGTCGGTGTATCTATAGATATCTGCGAACAAAGTTATGATTTAGTACTAATAGCTAGTGATGATAGGGGATTGGTAAGCTTATAAACGTTTTTTAGGCCTTATGTTTAGGTACGGTCTAGTCTTGTTTTTGGGGTTTGGCAAGACATAAATAGACACGTATCATTATAAATAAGGTTAACGGGGGGTAAGGGGGGTTTGATTAAGCTAGTTATTTACTAAATTAAAGTGTTTGCGTGTATACGTGTACGTGTACGTGTACGTGTATACGTGTGTACGTGTACGTGTACGTGTGTACGTGTATACGTGTGTACGTGTACGTGTACGTGTGTACGTGTACGCGTATACGTGGGTGCGCGCATGCCGTGTCCTGTGGAACAATAGGGATTTAAGTATATGTCCTGTGACCATTGACTGAATAGCACCTTGACTGTTGTACGTGTGGAGACCCCGCATAGAGAATAAGTCCAGCTACAATATATTTGACTGAGTCAGGACCTTTAGGTCATAGCTGAGTCATAGCAAGCTCGACCCCCCGAAAAATAAAAGATACCAAATGCATGACACCACAGTTATGTGTGATCATGGGCTGATTAGTCATTAGTCCATCG